TCTATGGGGAAGAAAGAAAATAAGGGAGCCAGTTAATATTGGGAAAACTAAAATTATTGTTAACCAAGGAAAATAATTCGTGGTAAAGACAAGATACACTTGGACCACTAAACCCGTGCTCGAAAATCAAATGATTTTCGAGCACGGGTTTAGTCGGTAAAAAAAAATCAAATGGATTCAAGTAAAGTTTTCTGGAACAGATCAATAAGCTAGACCCATACTGCGAGTTGTTTCAGATCCTAAATAAACTCGAACACTCAAGAAATCTGTTGGACAGGCAGATTCACATCTCTTACAACCAACACAGTCCTCTGTTCTTGGAGCGGAAGCAATTTGTTTCGCTTTACATCCGTCCCAAGGTATCATTTCTAATACATCAGTAGGACAAGCCCGGACACATTGAGTACATCCTATACATGTATCATAAATCTTTACTGAATGCGACATTGGATCTATACATTTTTGAACGTTATAGATTTTCGATCTAGTAAGTTTAGAAATGAATCCTATATTGAGATACTAGATGAATCAATAAATTATCAGAATTTTGATGACAAATCTACACTTCTGGGTTGTTAGGAGAGAGAACCAAAATACTTTTATTTCTTATATTTTTGTACCCACAATCATACCTTACATAGTAAACACGCCTTCATTTATTAAGATATTAGAATTTATATGATTAATACTATTTATTCAACAAATTCGATTGGTTGATACAGGTTGATTTTAGATTACGATAAATTGATGAAACAATAGCCGGTCCAATAGCTGCTTCAGCGGCTGCAATAGCTATCACAAAAATAGAGAAAATGTCTCCTTTTAATTGACGATTATCAAAAAAATAGGAAAAGGTTACAAAATTAATATTAACCGCATTTAATATAAGTTCAAGACACATAAGGGCTCTAACCATATTTCGACTTGTGATCAATCCATAGATACCGATAGAAAATAAATAGGCACTCAAAACAAGTACATGTTCTAGTATCATTAACCAACTCCTTATCAATCTTGATTCATTTCAAACAATTCAACGCATTCTATTTACTTTCATATAGAAAGGCTGGAATAAAGTAAAGTAATCCGTTGGTAATAGACTGTCCTAAAGTCTTTCTCTTTTATCAACCCCTTTCTTTTATCAAAGAATTTATGAAGGAAAATAAATGTGATAACCAAGAACAAAGTTTGATTTGAATTCCTAGTTTTAAAGAATTTTTATTGACGAGCTACAGCAATTGCACCTATTAAAGCAACTAAAAGAATTATTGAAATGAATTCGAATGGAAGAAAAAAATCTGTTGATAAATGAATTCCAATTTGTTGACTATTACTTATCAAATCTTGCTCTACAATCTGATTTGATTTTGTAGTCCAAATAATCCCGTACCATGACGTATCTAGAATAGTCGTAATTAGTGAAATAAAAAGACTTGTACAAACTATCGAAGTAACTCCATCCCCCACGGTCCAAAGATGAAAATCTTTGTAATATTCTGAACCATTCATGAACATAACAGCAAAAATGATTAAAACATTTATAGCTCCTACGTAAATAAGGAGTTGCGCAGCAGCTACAAAATAGGAGTTCGATAGAATATAGAATAGACATATACAGACAAGAACCAACCCCAACGAAAAGGCAGAATAGATTGGATTGGGAAGTACTACTACTCCTAGACCTCCTAATATAAGACCCGATCCCAGAAAGACTAAAAGAAAATCATGTATTGGCCCAGGTAAATCCATTTTTTTATAGAAAAATATAAATCTTTCATGATTTTATTGACCTGACCAGGAAAAAGAAGTTACTCTGATACTTTTAAATTGTAAAACAAATAAGTGTAGATTGATGTAGATAAAGTTATTGGATCACCCGCATTTCCTATTCGAATTTGAAACTATATATTTGAAATAAAAATAGAGTAATTTTTTCAATTCAAATTAAGCTAAGATTCTCACTAATCAATTAATAGTTTGTATTGAACAAGCAAAAACTTCATTCTTTGGGGTTCAAAATGAACCTCAGTAATTGAAATTGAAAAATTTAGGATTCAAAAAAAGGATCTATTTTTTTATTTGAGGGGAATTCAAAATTGTTCGAATTGTATAATCATCAATTACTGATATCGGTAACCGACCCAACGCAATTTGATTATAATTCAATTCATGACGATCATAAGTAGAAAGTTCATATTCTTCAGTCATTGATAAACAATTAGTTGGACAATACTCAACACAATTACCACAAAATATACAGACTCCAAAATCAATACTGTAATTAAGCAAGCGTTTCTTTCGAATATCTGTTTCCAATTTCCAATCTACAACAGGTAGATCTATAGGACATACACGAACACATACTTCGCAAGCAATACATTTATCAAATTCAAAGTGGATTCGGCCTCGGAAACGTTCCGAGGTGATCAATTTTTCATAGGGATATTGAATAGTTACTGGTAAACGATTCGCGTGGGACAAGGTAATCATGAAACCTTGACCGATGTACCGGGCTGCTCGTATTGTTTGTTGGCCATAATTTATGAACTCAGTTATCATAGGGAACATATAGTGAATATTTAGAAAAAGGTTTTTTTGTTTCTTTCTCTTGTTTGAGAGAAGTTGTGAATATTATTGTAGTTCTTTAGAGTGAAAGAAGTTGGGACGAAGTTGTTAATAATAGATTACCTAGAGAAATAGGTAAAAGAAATTTCCATCCAAGATTCAAAAGTTGGTCCATTCTAAGTCTCGGTAAAGTCCATCTTGTTGCAATAGGAATGAACAAGAATAAATAAGTTTTAGCTAATGTAATAAAAATACCAATTATTGTTCCAAAAACCTTACCGGCTTTATTTATATCAAAAAATCCAAGAACAGATATATACGGAATAGAAAAATTCCAACCCCCCAAGTAAAGAACTGTTACAAATAACGAAGAAACTAATAAATTCAGATACGAAGCAACATAAAATAAACCAAATTTTATACCGGAATATTCGGTTTGATAGCCTGCTACTAACTCTTCTTCGGCTTCTGGTAAATCAAAGGGCAATCTTTCACACTCGGCTAGAGAAGAAATTAGAAAAATAAAAAACCCTATAGGTTGACGCCACAAATTCCACCCCCAAAAACCATACTTTGATTGCGCTTCAATTATATCAACTGTACTTGAACTGTTAGATAATTATAGTCGATGATAACATCACTGCTCCATCGCTATTTCAGAACCGTACATGAGACTTTCACCTCATACGGCTCCTCGGAGGTCACAAAGAAATCTAAAGAACCTTCGCTATTTTTGAATCTTGATATTTGATAGGATAGATAGATACCCCATCTAAGGTTCCGAATTATACCAATGGAATTCTGTCTGCTAGATTTTAATAAATAAAAAAGTGCTTCTGAATTTATCTTATCCTTTAAATAATTTTTATTTTTCTTTGTTGATTAATAACTAAATCCTTGAATAAAAAACTTTTTTGTAAAAATATCACATAGATATTTCAACCTATTGTTTGAATTACGAAAAAAAAAAATGAATTAGACACGCGATTAGTGTTCATAAATCATGAGAATAATCTATCTCTTTAAGTACAAATATGTATCCAGTAAAAATAAAAAAAGAAATCTTTTTTTTTTTCAATTCTATTCTTTCTATTTTATTTCGTTCCTATTCTTCTTTCTCATAAAAAGGGACTTTAACCAAAGTAAAAGATTACTTCGTTCTTAGATAGTTATTTATTTATTTAATCAGTGGATAGGAACATACTCTGGATCGGAATCGTGGGGATTACTTCTTTATCATTTCTACTAACTTAAAGTCCCAATTAAAATTCCTTTTTTGTACAGAAATATCCTCTTGTATAATTCCTATAAACTCCATTACGAATCCTTTGTGTATCTTGGTCTTCCTAACCATCCACCTATTTTTGCTCAACCTTGCATTATGGTAATAACATCTATAGTAATAGATATTAAAAATTCCATATGGTTGATCTTTTGAACCCGCTTCAAGTCATGATGACTAATCAACCATTCTTGGGGTAAACCGTCTCTACTACTTTTACCTAATTCTTGTACATTAGGAAATGAGATTCAAACCCTTATTACTTTACTGCAAATTTACAAGCCGTTTTTTCTCACTCATATAACTATCTGGTTTAATTTATCAATTCAAATTATTTCACTTTCTTCCGATAAAGATAAAGAATAGGGGATTTTTGACGTCTCACCGAATCACACGTAGAGATATTGATAATACACATAGAGTTAATGGTATTTCATAACTAATTGATTGGGCAGCAGCCCGTAAACCACCTAAAAAGGAATATTTATTGTTTGATCCATATCCTGACATAAGAAGTCCAAGGGGAGCAATACTTGAAATGGCGATCCATAAAAAAACACCAATACTAAGATCGGCTAGAATAAGGTTAGAGCTAAAAGGAATTACTGAAAAACTGAGTAAAATGGATATGACTGCTATAGATGGTCCAATACTGAACAAACGAGCATCTCCTCTAGATGGAAGAAGATTCTCTTTGAAAAGTAGTTTTGTACCATCTGCTAGGGCTTGAAGGATTCCCAAGGGGCCGGCATACTCAGGACCAATACGTTGTTGTATCCCCGCAGAAATTTCTCTTTCTAACCAAACAATTACTAATACGCCGATTAGAATTCCTAATACAAGAGCTAAAATAGGGACAAGGATCCATATGATTCCGTAGAGTTCTTTTAAGGATTCCAATCTGGAAAACAAATTGATAACCTTTATTTCTGTTGTATCAATTATCATTTCAACGATCAACTTCTCCCATAATAATATCTATGCTACCTAGTATTGTCATAATATCAGCCAATTTCATTCTTTTAACTAAATGAGGAAGAATTTGCAAATTAATAAAACCCGGTGGACGGATTTTACATCTCCAAGGAAAAACAGTCTGATCTCCTATCAAAAAAATTCCCAATTCTCCTTTTGGGGCTTCGACTCTCACATAAAGTTCTTGTTTCGACAATTCAAAAGTCGGAGAAGGTTTTTTACTAATGAATCGATATTCAAAATCATCCCATTCGGGATCTTTTACTCTAGCAAAGCGTCGGGTTTCTAAATTTTCATAGGGACCCCCTGGGATTCCTTCCAGAGCCTGTTGAATAATTTTTATCGATTCTGTCATTTCACCGATTCGTACTAAATAACGAGCTAAAGAATCCCCCTCTTTTTGCCATTGAACCTGCCAATCTAATTCGTCGTAACACTCATAACGATCAATTTTACGAAGATCCCATTGTATTCCGGAAGCTCGTAGCATTGGTCCTGATAAACCCCAATTTATCGCTTTTTCTCCACCAATAATGCCTACACCTTCAACACGTTCTAAAAATATAGGATTCCGTGTAATAAGTTTTTGATATTCAGTAACCCTTGTTAAAAAGTAATCGCAAAAATCCAAACATTTATCTATCCAGCCATAAGGTAGATCAGCGGCTACTCCTCCAATACGAAAATAATTATGCATCATTCGCATACCAGTAGCAGCTTCGAATAGGTCATATATTAATTCTCTTTCTCGAAAAATATAGAAGAAGGGGGTCTGTGCCCCAATATCTGCCATAAAAGGGCCTAGCCATAATAAATGAGAAGCTATACGACTCAACTCCAACATAATTACTCTTATATAGCTAGCCCTTTTAGGTACTTGAATATTTCCTAACTGTTCGGGTCCATTTACAGTTATTGCTTCTGTGAACATAGTAGCTAAATAATCCCAACGTGTTACATAAGGCAAATATTGTATAATTGTTCGGTTTTCCGCAATTTTCTCCATTCCTCTGTGTAAATAACCCAATATTGGTTCACAGTCAATAACATCTTCACCATCTAGAGTAACAATGAGTCGAAGAACACCATGCATTGATGGGTGCTGAGGACCCATATTTACTATCATGAGGTCTTTTCTTGTAATTGGCGCAGTCATAAGTTTTTTATCGATTCATTCTTCCATGAATTGCTGAAAGTGAAAAGAAGTTTATCAAAATTGAAATGAAAAAATAACATGATTCCGCAAATTAACGAGTTTTTCTTTCTTGAATATCTAACTGATCAATTAATTCTTTATAACGTACTCTATTTTTTTTTGACAAATAAGCCAGTAGTCGTTGACGTTTTCCCAAAATTTTCCGTAAACCCCTCTGAGATAAATAGTCCTTTTTGTGTAATTGTAAATGAGAAGTAAGTTTTCGTATCTTATTGGTAAAACCGAATACTTGAAATTCAACAGACCCTTTGTTTTCTTCTTGAGAAATAACTGAAATGAATGGATTTTTTACCATAAATTTATCCGCCCCTTTTTAGAGATATGGATTTTAACGATCAGTAATAATAGTGCTAGTCATTTTAATGCGATATATACAAAAATATGTATTTATTTATGGATTTAATGCGATATATACAAGAATCTTTATTTATTTATGGATTCCAAAATTTTATTTTTTTTTTTATTTATTTTAAAGTTTAAAGTACGACGCATATATTTTTGAATTCAAAAAAGTGAATAATTTTAACCCTACCTCAAATTGACTAGATTAAAAATTTTGTTGGAATATAACACAGGGGCAGATGTACATCTGTTTACTTTGATATATCTTCTATGGTAAAATAAAAATCTAAGTTTTCAACCGCGGATACATATGTATCCTTAACATACTAAAACGACTACCGTTATTGGTATTAAACCAATAACGATTCATGCAAGCTAAATCTTCTAATCGATAATTAGGCCAAAGAAAAAAGTTGAATTGAATTAATTCATTTTTATATCTAATATTTTTTGACCAGTTCTCATTATAACATACTGGATTTCTATCCACACTCTTACCGCTTTTTGAATTGAAACAAATGAGAATTCTCAACTCTCTTCGACGTCTAGATGATAAAATATTTTCAGGAACAAGCAAATCAAAATCATTTTTTTTTCTATTTCTTATTATTTTTTGATATTCTGAAATGGACTCATTAAAACGAGTCTTATCCATATATCCCTGTTCGTGGTATCTTTGATTACTTGTTTTGTACTTACTTTTATGAACCAAGGAAATATCTATGGTTTGATACATAAGAAATTGTCCATCATTTTTTACAGACACACGGGTGGGTTCGATAATAAATAGTCCCTTTTTCATCAATTCTGGAAAAGTTAAATTTTGTTCAATCAACATTATATCCAAACAGAGTTCTCCTCGTTGAATCGAGGATATAGTAATTTTTCTTGGATTATTCAGTCTAAGTAGGAGACAATATACCTTGATATTATTGATTATTCTTTGATTCAAAGGATCGTCCCATCTCAATTGAAAAAGCAAATAACGTTTCAGGAAGAGATCCATTTCTGCTTCCGTCTTACTTTTGTATTGTTTTTTCTTTTTATGCTTTTTACTTTTACTGTTAGATTCCGCATCATATTCTTCAATACCCTTTTGCTGGTTTGATAGAACGGATCCAAGATTGCCTTGGTTTTTTACATTTAATCCAAGATCGCCTTGTCCTAGGGGTTCTTCTTTTTTTTTCTTTTTTATTTTTTTATACCCTCGAATAAAAAAATTCCTTTTTTGTTTTTCATTGATGTTTTTATTTGCACTTGCCCCAATATTTTCATTTTTATTAGAATTTAAAAGAAGAAATTTGCTTCGTATAATCCACGGTTTTATTTTATATACATTATATAGTTGTAAAAATTCTTGGAATAACCAAAGTTCCAGATTCGGTATTGGGCGGTTTAGCATTTCTTCATTCATTCCCATCCAATCAAAAAGTACCCCTTTAAGATTTATTGTGAGATTTGTTGTATTTTTTTTTTTATCTTGATTAATCATAAGATAAAAAAGATCTTTTTTATCCAATTTATCAACTATTTGGTAATTATGAGTGCCCATCTTAGTACTTTGGTTAATCTTGGTATCGATCTGTATCCAGGTTTCAAGATCGTCTTTTTCTTTTAAATAAAATTTTAAGATTTTCCAATCAAAATATTTTCTATTTTCTATTTTTTCGATATATAAAAAACTGTCTTTTCCTAGATAACTATTGATAAGAGGATTCTCCAGGATATCAAAAAAGTTGTCTTTATGTATGTTGTAATTGTAAAAAAGCTCTTGATTCTTATTTACTTCCAATCGTAATCTATAACTATAAATAGAAGAGGCCCTCTTTTTTTCATAATTAAGGTATTTGTATGATAAAAGGTTATATCTATTGTATTTTTTAAAATTTTCTTTTTCATTCAATAATGAATATACTTCATAATCATTTTGTTTTCTGTAAAAATTGAATTGGTCTTTCTCATATGACTCCCATTTATTAATTTTTTTTTTTTTAGTCATACAACGTTGATTAATTCTATTCCGCCATCTTTGCGGTATTAATCTAGACCATCTAATCTGAGATAAATCATATTGATAATGTCTTCTTAACCAGTTTTTCCAGCCATTCATTGCATAATTTTGAAGTTTTTTATGTCCTAATCCGGTCTGAAATATTCCTTGTGTTCCAAAAAAATCCTTTATTTCAGTCTTAAGAAATAAAGAAGTTCCCTGATATTGAAGAACGGATTTTAATTTATACAAATTTCTAACTTGGGTTTGGGATAACCTATAAAATACATATGCTTGTGACAAGTAGGAAAAAGAACTCAAAATATGTGAATTTTTTTTATTTGTTTTTTCTTGATTTGGTTCCTTATTGTAAATGTATTGATCAATAATTTTTTTTGTTGATTCAATAAAAAGTTGTGTATTGATTCGTAGAATATTAATGATAGATAAAAAAATATCTATGTATATTCTTTCAATGAAAAATTTTACAAAATAATGGAATTTATAGGTTAATTGAGCATTTCTTCTTTTTAATATTTGCCTAATATTTTTTTGTGACTCTAATTTTTTAGGATTATAACTTCTTTTGTTAAGACTAATATTTATTGCTGGAGTTCTTTTTTTTTTCTCTTTTGTAATTTTTTCTATTTGATTTCGAATTCTATTGATTCTATCAGTCAGATCGTTCATTTTTTTTTTTGTCAGTGAAGATTTTGACCAAGTCGAAGATTGAATCTGACTAAATGATTCATCAATTATTTGATTTCTTATCATAGAATCCTTTTCTTTTTTAGTTTCATTTGATTCATATACTTCTTTCAATCTAAACCTAAATAATAGAATTGGATTAAGTTCTTTTATTAGTTTTTTTATAAATATAACATTTTTTTTAATCCAATTTTTTATTTCTTTAAAAACTTTTAGAAGTAATTTTGTTTTTCCTTTAAAAATCTTGAGAGTTATAAAATACTTCTTTTTCAATTTTTCAATTTTTTTATTGAGCTCCCTAATAATGGGTTCAAAAAACGAGGGGCGCTTTCGAGGAGAACCAAAAGGAAGTTCCGTTTCCATTCCCCAAACTGTCAAAAAACAAAAATCAGATTTTTTCTTTTTTTTTTTCATTAGATCTCTAGGAGAGTTAGATCTGCGCCAAGGTTTCAGATGGAAAGGAAATAAAATTTTAATCTGAATACCGTCTCTTACCCAATTTTTCGGAAATTCTGTTTCTGATAATTGAACACCATTATAGGTACATTTAACATGCATTTCTCTATTCCATTCCTGTAAATCTTCAAACCATTCTGGAAGTTGAAATAATAATATACGTCCAATATTTTTAGCTATTATCAATGAAGGCAATAGAAAATATTTTCTAAGAATTGATTGAGTTATTAACATGTAACCTCTTATTCTTTGTGCAAAGGGAAGGGTATCCCAGGCTTCTGCTATTTCCATCTGTACTATTTCCTTTCTTTTGTTCTCTTCTCTTTTTGTCTTCTCTTCTGCATACTCTCCAACTTTAACCTCTGCTCCACCCTTTAGCCAATTTCTAAAAAGGGGTTTCGTTAGTTCGAAAATATCAAAAGAAAAGGGGGAGGATTTTTTGATCCTGTCCAAAAAAAGCGGGGAG